AGGACAGTTTCAATATTGCCCATACGTAATCCTTTGTATAGACGTTGGGGCGGACGGACACTAAGATGGAATAGGCCCGCTAATATGCCGAATGTACCTGCTGCAATATGATGAGAGGCTATTCCTCCCGGAACAAAAGGATCAAAACCTTCCACGCCCCATGCTGGATTTACAGGTTGTACTTTTCCAGTTAGTCCATAAGGATCGGACACCCATATTCCTGGACCATACAAGCCTGTTACATGAAATGCGCCAAAACCAAAACAAGCCAACCCGGAGAGAAATAAATGAATTCCAAAAATCTTAGGCAAATCCAAAGAAGGTTTTCCTGTACGCTCATCACAAAATATTTCTAGATCCCAATACACCCAATGCCAAATAGCTGCCAAAAAGCATAAACCAGAAAACACAATATGTGCCCCGGCCACACCTTCGTAACTCCAAATACCTGGATCCGTTATAGTCCCCCCTGTTATACTCCAACCGCCCCACGAATTGGTTATTCCTAAACGAGTCATGAAAGGTATAACGAACATACCCTGTCTCCACATTGGATCAAGAACGGGGTCAGAGGGATCAAAAACTGCTAATTCATATAGAGCCATCGAACCGGCCCATCCAGCAACCAGAGCTGTATGCATTATATGGACCGAAATCAACCGACCGGGATCATTCAATACGACGGTATGCACACGATACCAAGGCAAACCCATAGAAATACCCCTTTAGAAAAGAAAAATAGACACTATGTAACTTTATTGCATTATTGCATTGGAAACTATGCAATGGACCCCTTGTTCAATGGATTATCTTGGAACAAGGGTTAATATTTGTTCTATTCTGTTGGTAATAATTGGTAATAATGGAACAATTATGTTTGTAGGAACAAAGAAAAGCAAATCTATTCTATACCCGATAAGTACCAATACGCAATGGGGGTTGATACTTTTTCTGTGAGCGAATACGTTTATACTTGTTCATCATTGGAAGGCTTTATTTGTAAGAAAATTACTTTATCCATTCTGTTTTCTTTATAAAATTTTCTAATCTATGCAGAAAATATGATAAAGGTTGATATTATGAATACAATAAATTATTACGTTTCCACATCAAAGTGAAATAGAGTACTTAATTGTTTTCTTTCATAAAATGCCTATTGGTGTTCCAAAAGTGCCCTTTCGAAGTCCTGGAGAGGAAGATGCATCTTGGGTTGACGTATAGTGCGACTTGTCAGATATATTGGGCCATATGGGATTTCCCCATTCTCTCCCCCAATTGAGATATCCTCCCTTTCGTCCAAGAAAGATTGATTGAATCATCAAAAATTTGGAGCGTGAAGTGCAATTAGATCCTTTTTTAGGGGGATTCAGATTAATATTATCAATTATAATAATTTATTAGAATAATTTATGGTTGGCTTGGTTGAACCAATAAAATGACGTATCCAGGCTCCGTTTATAAAAAAACCCAATTCCAATTAGTAATATGTATTATTACTTGTATCATAAATTATTACTATTTCATTTTGTTTTGAAATTCTAATCTAAATAGAATAGGAGTAATCTCAATCTTAATCACTTGAATAGAATATAGAATAATGAATACGTCGAATATTAAATTTGGCGAAAGACATCAAATGAATAAAAAAGGGAAATACTAACAAAACAAAAAGAAGTGGTATTGGAAGTATTTGTCCTATATGTGCAAATAGAAATCGGGCAGATCTTTACCCGGAGTAGAGCATAAACCTAAAAGAATTAAGTAGGCTCATTCAAGAACAAGGAAATGACATCGTGATTTGAATTGGATTTCGATGAAACAATACATCAATGAGAAGTTAGTTTGATAAGTTTAGTGAATTCTTTCTTTTTATTTATTATTCTTTTAGTTATTATTCTAATAATTTAGAACAATAATATATATTCTAGAAAGAATAAGAAAAAGAGTCAAAAAGTCATATTTCTTATACTTATAGAAGAAAATATACCTTTTCTTTATTCATTAGAAGTTAGAAAGAGACACTATGAAAAACGAAAAAAGGATGGAATCTACACATTGATTTTTTTTTTCATAATTCATTTTTGAACCGTATGCATCAAAAGATGCATGTACGGTTCCTAAGGGATACAATTTTACCCTAATCAACCGACTTTATCGAGAAAGATTACTTTTTTTAGGCCAAGAGGTTGATAGTGAGATCTCGAATCAACTTATTGGTCTTATGATATATCTCAGTATAGAAGATGATACCAAGGATTTATATTTGTTTATAAATTCCCCTGGCGGATGGGTAATACCCGGAATAGCTATTTATGATACTATGCAATTTGTACGACCAGATGTACATACAATATGCATGGGGTTAGCCGCTTCAATGGGATCTTTTATCCTGGTCGGAGGAGAAATTACCAAACGTTTAGCATTCCCTCACGCTTGGCGCCAATGAGTTTTTTATTTGCAAAAAAAAAGAAGACTATGCCTTCGCCATAGGAAATATCAATATTAAGTAATAATAGCATGGCACTTTGAATTCGATATGAGAAAATTTTTGATTTTTGTATTTTCAAAACATTAGATTATGTATCGAGAGAGTAGTATGAGATAAAGAGTATTCCTGATTTTTTCTATCAGGAGTCCATTTCAGCGTCACAAACCTTTTTTGTTTTTATACCAACAAAAAACTCTTAACAATATTTATGTTTGAAAGAGTCCGAAAATAAAAAAAAAATTTCTTACTTATTTTTTTTTTCGGATCACAAAGAAACTTTGGGATTGTTGAATTACAGACGAAATAAATATATAAAGCAACGGAGCCATCATAGTATTTTTGAACTCCTCTGAAAAGAAGGGTGGTAATTGGATTTTTTGCTGATCTGGATCTAATCAATCCTATTTTTTCTCTTTCTTCGATGGAAGATAGACGTAAATTCCATTGTATAGCCGTATGCAATGCGCAAAAGATGCACGTACGGTTGCTCAAATCTATCATTAAACTTTTTATTTTATTGTTATTCTTTATCTTTTCTCTTCGCCTCATCATGCGAGATAGAAGAACCTTTTTTATGGTATATCATCAGGGTAATGATTCATCAACCTGCTAGTTCTTTTTATGAAGCACAAACGGGAGAATTTATCCTGGAAGCGGAAGAACTATTGAAATTGCGCGAAACCCTCACAAGGGTTTATGTACAAAGAACGAGTAAACCCTTATGGGTTGTATCCGAAGACATGGAAAGGGATGTTTTTATGTCAGCAACAGAAGCCCAAGCTCATGGAATTGTTGATCTTGTAGCGGTCGAATAAAAAAAGTTAAATCCACGATTTGAGATTTTATCTTCTTACTGGATTTAATATTTCTATTAACTAGAAATAATTCATAAGCTTTCGGTTCGGATTGATCTAAACCAGTCCATTATGTATATGATTCAGCATGCCAACTATTAAACAACTTATTAGAAACACAAGACAGCCAATCAGAAATGTCACAAAATCCCCCGCTCTTGGGGGATGTCCTCAGCGACGAGGAACATGTACTAGGGTGTATGTGCGACTCGTTCAGATTATGAGCTGGAACAAAAAAAAATAAAAGAATTGATCCAGTATCAACGATCAATACCAGTGAATAGGATAAAATGGAAGAACTCTAGTTACTATCTAAAAACTAAAAAGAAAAAGATCTATCCATCTATTTATTGTGTATGAAATTTATGGTTTCCGTTGGTGTAAATCCAATCCGATCATTTAAGATGAAAAAATATTTACCATTGGTAGCAAACGATATCCATTAAGCGGGGAAATCCTATTTATTTTAAAAGCAAAAAGGCCATGCTTCCATTCTTACAAGAACGGACTAACAGGGTCAGCTATCCAGCTAACCTTCCAAATTAAATATCGTTACTGTATAGGTGGATCTCATTGTGAAAGACCTATTACTGGATAATTCATGAGTAGAGCCAAAAAATGGGAACTGTACAAGTTATCAATAACATTCAGTAAATGAAATAGGGGGCTCCGGTGTATAGAGAGGACCTCACCGTTTAAGAAGTAACCATAGAAACGAAGGAACCCACTATTTTTTTATTATATTTAATACTTTTTTATTCACTTTTGATATCTAGTATCAATAAAATTTATTATTTCGTTTCGAGGCGAAATACCTATAAAAAATCGTGGTCGGGAAGGTTATAGTAGCAAAAGCCATTGGAATTTTTAGTTTATACATTGGAAAAATCCGCTTTGTTATTAATAGTCCAGGAAAGGAGAAAAGAATAACTCAAAGAAAGAAAATCAATTAGTTATTCATCAAAGTTTCATTTCTTCAATGACCAGAGTTAGACGAGGATATATAGCTCGAAGACGTAGAACAAAAATTCGTTTATTTGCATCAAGCTTTCGAGGGACTCATTCAAGACTTACTCGAACTATTACTCAACAGAAAATAAGAGCTTTGGTTTCGGCTCATCGGGATAGAGATAAGAAAAAGAGAGACTTTCGTCGTTTGTGGATCACTCGAATAAACGCGGTAATTCGCGATAAAGAGGTATACCTTAGTTATAGTAAATTTATACACGATCTATACAAGAGACAGTTGCTTCTTAATCGTAAAATACTTGCGCAAATAGCTATATTAAATAGGAATTGTCTTTATATGATTTACAATGAGATCATAAAAAAAAAGATTGGAAAGAATCCCTCGAAATGATTTAAACAAGGTTCCCCGGAGACTGGACTCCGGGAGGATCGAGTCGAACTTAGTTTGATAAAATACGATAAATAAAAATTAACCAACCCATTCACATTCAATTAAAAAATAAAAAAAAAAAAATAAATAACTATTTTTTTTTTGTTCGAAAACCGGTACTTCTAGTGGTCGACTCGATTCTTTCAAATTGTTTTTCATTATTAAGAAAAGGTAACAAAGATAAAATACGAGCTTGTTTTATAGCAATAGTAATTAATCGTTGTTGTTTCAAGGTCAATCTATTCACTCGCCTAGATAA